GGGAAACGAAGTCATAGGCACGTAGGTTCAGAGCCAGACCGACTACACCAATAGCACTCATCCATAAACCGGTGACGGGTACAAATAGCATAAAGAAATGTAACCAACGTTTATTGGAAAAAGCAACACCAAAGATTTGGGACCAAAAGCGGTTAGCAGTGACCATTGAATAAGTTTCTTCAGCCTGAGTTGGGTTAAAAGCGCGGAATGTGTTTGCACCGTCACCATCTTCGAATAGAGTGTTTTCTACGGTAGCACCATGAATAGCGCATAGCAAAGCCGCGCCTAATACTCCGGCAACTCCCATCATATGAAATGGGTTCAGCGTCCAATTATGAAATCCTTGGAAGAAGAGGATGAATCGAAATATCGCTGCTACGCCAAAACTCGGCGCAAAGAACCAACCAGATTGCCCCAGTGGATAAATAAGGAATACGGAAACAAAAACTGCGATTGGAGCAGAGAATGCAATTGCATTATAAGGCCGCAATTGAACAGACCGAGCAAGTTCAAATTGACGTAACATGAAACCTATTAGTCCAAAAGAACCATGGAGAGCGACAAAAGTCCACAGACCGCCTAATTGACACCAACGAGTAAAATCCCCTTGTGCTTCTGGACCCCATAGTAGCAACAAAGAATGTGCTAAACTATTGGCAGGCGTGGAAACTGCCGCGGTTAAGAAATTGCAACCTTCCAAATAGGAACTGGCCAATCCATGAGTATACCAAGAAGTTACAAAAGTTGTCCCTGTAAACCAACCCCCTAAAGCGAAATAAGCACAAGGAAAGAGCAATAGGCCGGACCATCCTACAAAAACGAAACGGTCCCTTCGTAACCAGTCATCCATAATATCAAATAGATCATTTTCTTCTTTAGTAACTCTACCAAGGGCTATAGTCATAGTGATCCTCCTATTCAATTACTTCAACCATTTCCGAGCACCTCATATCACTTCCAAGGCATACGATAGATTATCTGTGGACGATTTATTTCTCGTTCAATGCCCTTTTCCAATGGTCTCGAAGATACAATTTTATCTATGGGGTCACAACTGAGGTAAATTCATGGATTTATCATGAATTTGATTCAATTAGTTCTTATACTATAGAAATAAACATTTGAATTCAGCATTACTCCATGACTCCTATTTCAAAGTCTATCTTTTAAGGGAAAAATGAAAATAAAAGCAACCCCCCTTTTCCCATTCGTTCTCTATTGCATTAGTGGAAGAACAAAAATAGGATTAGGATTCTGAAAAAAAAAGAAAGATATTGAAAAATAGATTTTCGAAATAAAATTTTATGTGTAGCGGAAAGGAATTGCGATTTATTCTTATTCCTATAGAACATCCAGTAACAAGAAAAGAATATGAAATCGTAAATAGCGAAAAATTCTTGCCTTGCGTGGTCTAAGTCTAAGGAAATACAAAAAATCCGCTTATACAATTTCATCTACATCGAATTTATATATCAGAATAGCGGATAGAGACATCATTCAAGGAGTCAGATCTACTTACTTTATCTTTCTTTCCCATTTTATGTGGGTTTGATAAGAACACTTTTTGCTTTGTTGATAAATAATCGAAAAAAGAGTTTTTGATTTTTTATATAACCCCCTTTTTTTATTATAACAAGCCCTATATAGAAATGAACCTATTTATAGAAATGCCCCCTGAAGATAAAATCTATCTAATTGTCTCTCAACCAATATCGAATTTTAGAAAGAAAAAGCAAGAGCTTTCTATTTTTTTTTTTATTAACATTAATAAAAAAGAATAGAACAAAAATGGAATTGGCAATATAATTTTTATGGACTTTTGAAAGAAAAAGGAAGGATTTTTTGCAATCGTTATTTTCTGCCTCTGTCATATCACAGAAAACTTTCGATTTGGAACGGGGAGAGATGGCTGAGTGGACTAAAGCGGCGGATTGCTAATCCGTTGTACAATTTTTTTGTACCGAGGGTTCGAATCCCTCTCTTTCCGCCCCCTCGGATCATTTGGGACTTTCGAATTGGAAGGAATTCTGACCCTCGGATTTTCTCATAGATAAATGTACGAAACAAATCCAATTTGTAAGAAAAAATTTCGAAAAATTTTGGATTTTTACTCCTCACGCCCAGGATTACGTCCTGGGTCATTAGATAAGAATCCAAAGATAAAGAGGGAAACAAAGAATATCACTATTGTGTAAACAAAAAGTTTGAGAGTAAGCATTACATAATCTCCAAGATTTTCTTTTTAAGGAATAGATTACCCGTTTTTCCTTACCACACAGATCCACTAGGATGGGTTTTTTTTATTTTGACACCTAAAAAAGAAAAAATCAATTCTGGAAAAAAATTGCAAGAATTCCTTTCTAATAAGGACTTTTATTCTCTCGTTACCAAAAAATAAAATACTGGTCATATCAATATCAATAACAAAGGTATTGTGGGTACCTAAAGGTACCCCCTCAACGTAGGGGCAGGGCGTGGAAAAGCAGATCAAAATTAATTGCTGCAGCTATTCATTCAATATAAAATAAAAGAATTTGAATTTGAGAATCAAAGGTTCATAATATAAGACTTATCGGCTCTTATCCATTTTTATAATTTTTTTGGAATGAATACATCATTCAATTTGGCAGACCAGACAGAGTAGTAAAGATTTCATCGAAAACTTACAGCAGCTTGCCAAACAAAGGCTAATAGAAAAAAGAGTAGAGGTATGACAGGCATAACATCCACGATTGGGTTAAAAATGGCATAAGCTTCGGGCAATTTGGCGAAGAAAAAACTAGTCGGATAAAGAACAGAATTAAAACAGATACAGGTTAAACTAAGTATATTAGGCATAACAAGCATTTCGTTCTTGTAGATTAGATAATTTGAGATAATTTTATTTTGATTGAGTTATTTTTTCTAAGGGAAAAAGGAAAAAGGCGGATTAAAAATCCTTTTTTCTTCGTCGGACTTTCCCAAACGCAAAATACCTCCTTGTATTCGCATTCTCAAATGAGAAGAGAATGGAAGAAATTCGACTTTCATATAATATCTTAATAGAATTCCATGTAATGATCAATGAATTTTTTGGATTCTATATTATCCGCATGTGTAGAATCCTAGCAAGAAAAAATCCCCTATTTTTTATGTAATTGAAGTGGGATTGACGAATAACAAATACTCATATTACTGTTTATTAGTGTCGAATAAAAGAAATGGGGCGTGGCCAAGTGGTAAGGCAGCGGGTTTTGGTCCCGTTACTCGGAGGTTCGAATCCTTCCGTCCCAAAATCTTTCTGATGAAACGAAAGATGAGATCGTATTGTACCCCCCACGAGACAAAAATTTGTTAAAGAGAATAACTATCTCTTATGAACTCTTAGATTTATTTCTAAGAATTCATTTTCTTTCTCATAAAGCGTAATCAAGTGTCAAATTCAGTCAAATTGAATATCTTTATTTTCATGAAAAATTTTTCAATTTGACGTAAAATACTGTATAAAAAACGAGACATATGTATCTATGATATAGATATATATTTTTTTTTTATTTAGTAAAAAGCGTCCTTCTTTGATTACGCGAAAACGATCTCGATCTGTGATTCTTTAAATATCCATGATAATCAATCCCAGTAAGGATAAGGTAAGAACTGTTCGTTGTATAGAATGGATTCAAAAAATTATACTTCTCTGATTTTGGATTCGGAGTTGCTTCTTTTCTTTTAGGTAAAAGAAAGAATACTATAAGTAAAAGTAAAGACCTTAATTTTAATTCAGACGAAATGCTTTTTTTTTACTTCATTTTTTTCTTTCTTTTGGTACTCGAGTCGAAGAAGTACGAGAATTCTATAACTCTACCAAAAAACTTTCAACCTATTCATTGGAATAGTTTATTTAGTTAATAGTTAATTGCTTTTGTTACGGGAGTAGAAATATATTGCTAGTATATAGTAATTAAATTAATTAAACTTTTTTGGAGGTTGATAATTTATTTGTTGGCGAAAAGTCGATCCTTCTCGTTTTAGGATTGATCATCCCGAGTACTCTATTGAGGATGGAAATTCACTAATAAATAAGTCTTAAGCAAACTTGTTTATTCGTCTTTTTCGAACTATGTTTCATTCATATGATATAATATGGGTTTAAATAAATTGGATCCTTGCTGAGTCTTTCCCGATAAATACTTATTTCTTTTATTCATATTTCTCCATAGATAGCAAGTTTGAATTAGTATACAAAATACTAAACTAAACCAATGACTATTCATGATTCCATCCATATTGGATCAATTCCCTATACCACTTTGCAATGAAATTAGAGGAATGTTATGGTAAAACTTCGTTTAAAACGATGTGGTAGAAAGCAACGTGCGACTTGAAGGACATGATCGATTGTGGATTTTGCTATCCATCATTTTCCATAGTAATGAAGATGCTCTTGACTCGACATAGTTTGTTCTATTCTTCCCGAACCGAATTTGCGCTGGGTTGTTTATAAGTAAATAGTACATGATGGAGCTCGAGAGGACAGAATTGATTTTTTATCAAGGGAAAGAATCTAGGGTTAGTGAAAACTAATAAATTAGGCCAACTTTGTCAGTATATCCTTAATATAGAAATCGAAAGGTTAAAATAAGGAGAAAGTCCAATTTAGGAAGATTGGTAAAACTATTTCGATTAAAAGTCTATCAGAATCAATCGTTCATATTCGATTTCTATTTCTATAGAAGAGGGAAATGTTTTTTTTATAGAAGGAAATAAGAAAAAAGGGTATGTTGCTACTCTTTTGAAAGAAAAAAGAATACGAATTCCCGAAGTAATGTCTAAACCCAAGGATTTCACAAATTAAAGATAAAGGATTCCGGAACAAGTAAACACGATTTTCAATTGTCTCAACATCAACAATAGAATTGGATCAGAATAGGGAATAAAAGTCAATTCGTTCGAGAATCGATTCGTTCGAGATGAGACAAAGAAAAGAGTTTAAAGACGACTCAAAAAATTTCGAAGGATTTTTTCCTTTGAACTCTGTCAGTCAAAATTACCCAACTTGAGTCACGAGTATAAATGAAATTTCTTTTTTCTGTATAGTCTAATGTCTATCTACTTGTATTATAGACAGAAATTCGAATCATTTTTCTCGAGCCGTATGAGGAGAAAACCTCCTATACGTTTCTAGGGGGGGCATTGTTTATCTACATCTATCCCAATAAGCTGTCTATCGAATCGTTGCAATTGATGTTCGATCTCGAAGAGAAGGAAGAGATCTTCGAAAAGTAGGTTTTTATGATCCGATAAAGAATCAAACTTGTTTAAATGTTCCAGCTATTCTCTATTTCCTTGAAAAGGGTGCTCAACCTACAAGAACTGTTTATGATATTTTAAGGAAGGCAGAATTCTTTAAAGATAAAGAAAGAACTTTGAGTTAATTGAAAAACTAAATGAATAAAAAAGCAATAGGGAGTCACTAGTATCTATCGTTGTCTAATTATTTCATTTAGACATAATTTGCCTCTTTCTTATTCCTATTTTTGACTTGATTTATGTCGTGCCAATCCAACATAAGTCCTTATTTTATTTTTTTTTCTATCTAATTTGTTTTCTTAACATTGTATTTCCATTGACAAAGGTCTATTGAACGAATAGAATTTGTAGATAAATGGGTCTCTTTATCCTCGCCCCATACTTTATTTATCCTCGCTCCATATTAGGTTTTTCTGCCTACACTTCGCGCAAATGATAGGGTTGCCCCTCTTGCATGTACTCTCATACAAAAGATTTTTTTTTAAGAAAAAAAAAGAAAGAAATTGCTAAAAAAATGACAACTTTGCCATCGCGATTGAGGCCGATGTTTTTTTCACCTTATTGAAATTTAACCGGATTTGTTCATTTTGGTATTTGAGTGTTTCTAATTGGTCATAAAATCTTTCTTTTGATGTCTTGCTAGTTCAATGTTTTGACAGGGGCGTGCAGTGCGATTCCATTGATTTTTGGATTTCGATTATATCTAATATCCTATTTTATCTGGGTTGCTAACTCAACGGTAGAGTACTCGGCTTTTAAGTGCGACTATGATTTTTTACACATTTGGATGAAGCAAGAAATTCGTCCAGACTATTGGTAGAGTCTAGAAGACCACGACTGATCCTCAAGGGTAATGAATGGAAAAAACAGCATGTCGTAATAAAATCAATTTCTTATTTTTGATTTTTGGAAGGGAACAAAAAAATTCTTATTTTCTGGGTCTAGTGAATAAATGGATAGAGCCTGGCTCCAATTCTAGTAAAATAAAAAGCAACGAGCTTAAATTCTTAATTGGAATGACTCCCCGATCTAATTAGACGTTAAAAATGGATTAGTGCCTGATGCGGGGAAAGGGTGGGTTTTCCTATGAGTGGACCCTTTTTTTCTTTTTTTAGAAATCCTAATTATTCTTGATTATGGGTTGGATTGAAAGGGGATATTATGGATTGAATGTGTAAAAGAAACAGTATATTGATAAAGAGAATGTATTCCAAAGTCAAAAGAGCGATTGGCTTGCAAAAATAAAAGATTCTTTATCTTTTGTAATTAGAACAAACATAAACTAATTGGATAGAAAAGGAGCAGAAAAAGATCCGTGGATTAGACTCTCTTTCTTTTCTTTCCGGGGTATGTATTAAAAAATACAAAATACAATACCCTGTTCTGACCATATTGCACTATGTATCATCATTTGATAAACCGAGAAATGCTTCTTTTCTCTTTTCTCTGATTAAAGAAATGAAATTCGAAAAATTCGAAGGTTATTTAGAAAAACAGAAGTCTCGTCAACAATACTTCGTCTACCCACTTCTCTTTCAGGAGTATATTTATGCATTTGCTCATGATCATGGTTTAAATGGTTCCGAACCCGTGGAAATTCTTGGTCGTAATAACAAGAAATTTAGTTCAGTACTTGTGAAACGTTTAATTATTCGAATGTATCAACAGAATTTTTGGATTAATTCGGTTAATCATCCTAACCAAAATCGATTTATTGATCACAACAATTATTTTTATTCTCAGTTTTATTCTCAGATTATATCTGAGGGGTTTGCGATTGTTGTGGAAATTCCATTCTCGCTACGAGGACTATCTTGTCCGGAAGAAAAAGAAATACCAAAGTTTCAGAATTTACGATCTATTCATTCAATATTTCCCTTTTTAGAAGACAAATTTTTGCATATACATTATATATTACATATAGAAATACCTTGTCCTATCCATTTGGAAATCTTGGTTCAACTCCTTCAATGCCGGATCCAAGATGTTCCATCTTTGCATTTATTGCGATTCTTTCTCAACTACTATTCTAATTGGAATAGTCTCATTACTTCAATGAAATCTATTTTTCTTTTGAAAAAAGAAAATAAAAGACTATTTCGATTCTTATATAATTCTTATGTATCAGAATGTGAATTTTTCTTCTTTTTTCTTCGTAAACAATCTTCTTGCTTACGATTAACATCTTCTGGAACCTTTCTTGAACGAATCCAC